GATTCGATCTGGAATTTGGATTAATCTATAACTGTTTAGTCGAAATACCAATGAATTTTGATTGAACCCCCCAATTTTTTGCTGTGGGTCATTCTTGTTTCAAGATTCATTGAGTGGAATCCTTTTTTCACTTACTTAAATTCAATTTCGATATGTTAGAGATATATTATGCTCTTATTACAAACTTATCGTTTTTATCTTGTCTCATATTTTCTCTCAAAAAAAAGAGAAAAAAGAATTACATTTTTTTTAGTTATAATTTATATAGAATTTTTAGTAAGATTAAATTAAGATACTATTAAGAATATTAAGAATTATATATGTATGTTATATATTTTATGATCATATAATAAAACCGAAAGGTATTGGTTTATTCTTTTCATTAAGATCCAATCCAGTTAGAGGATTGTTGTTTCTATTGATTCGATACGGAAACATAATACATCGCCCTATTCTATTTTTTATCCTTGTTCTAGACTTAATGGATTTGATTCAATGCATTGAATTGAGAGAAACCCTTACATATTACAACCCTAGGGTTCTATCCCCAATTTACGGGTTTTGAGTCTGTACTACCTCGACCTGCAACCCATAAAAAAAGAAGCGGGTTATTAAATTAGAGCTCGAAGTCTTAAAAGAAGAATCTATAATATTGATCTTTAGTACTTGAAATAGGTCCAAAAAGGAGGGAAATACTTATTAATGTAATAAAAAAGTTTTAAAGTCAGACCAACCACTGGGTTAGCCTTCATGTAAAAAAAGATTTCTTTTGAACGAACCCTACACAACGAAGTATATCACAACGGGAAAGTCAGCCGAATCCTAAAAAATTTACAGAATAAACTTCTAATTGAATCGCACATTATCAAATCAAATGATTTGACAGACCAAATCCCCAAACCACTCATAGAAATAGAAAGGGCTGCAAACACTAATAGAGTTAGGAGCCATTCATTATCTCTGAAACAACGAATTGGGTTCTGCTCCCGAAAAAATGATGAGTTGGAGGCTTCTTAACTCGTCCAAGTGCAAACAGACCCCCAATCTTCTTGCATAAAGTCAGCATCGGTAGAATTATAATGGTGAGCAATTGGGTTGGGGTATATTAAGATCTATAAAAATAGATTTTGTACAAAAAGAAAAGGAATATCACAAACTCTTTGAGTTTGGATAGGAAAACAATAAAAATTCGTGTGTAATTCACCCACTAAAGAAGAAAAGACGGGTTTTTTAAACCGAGATCGAAAAAAGACCAATTGGGCCCATCGAAATGAATTTTTTCCATTTCATGCTCACCCACGGGGACCGCTCGGAGCATGTGATAATTATTCTATTTCGATGGACCAAACAACTGTCCGACTACAACCAACAAACAAGAATGAGGAAATGGAAACTATACAAGTTTTTAGGGCTATACGGACTCGAACCGTAGACCTTCTCGGTAAAACAGATCAAACTTATTATTATCGAAATGATTCAAACTGTTCCAAAGACCCAACATGCATTTTTTTGCATTGGGCTCTTTCATCAACTGATATAAATATCAGAAAGTCCGCCATACTTTTTCTTAACAGAAAGATAACGAGATGGCTCCACGTGCTCTGATTCATTATTTAGATTATGATCCAGGAGCAATACCAAAGTGTTTCAAAGAAGAGTTACCTTGACGTAGGTCTGCCTCTGGCCTAGATCAACCTAAGTTAAATGGAGTCTCTATCGCTCTGCTCAAAGAGTCAAATATGAAACTTCATACACCTTAAAGTTCATAGTACGAAAAGATATTTGTTTGAGGCCCTTATACTCATTATGCCTAGCATTGAATGGGCTGTGTATTCACCTTATCAATTATCGAATCAATGATGGTTCTATTTGGAGCCTAAATAGGCACCCAAAGCGGACCGAATATTTGTCAGGCTATTGTTCCCTCAAATATATAGAGTAAGACATCGATTTCTCAATAAGATCAATTTTTTTGATTGCATGATGGACTCCCCTGAAAAACATTGGCGCGCGTGTAAACGAGTTGCTCTACCAACTGAGCTATAGCCCTTGTGATAGATAGTTTATCATGGAAATAATTTCTTGTCAAGATGAATCTTCTATGATCCAACATGATAGCTTCTGATCTGTTTCCTGCCAAGAATTGGTATTGCTTAGAAATAAGATTGCATCTATAATTCATCGATATGACAAGCCCCTTTCTTTCTCTTTGTGATGATAAATGACCTACTTAACCCAGTGGTTAGAGTATTGCTTTCATACGGCGGGAGTCATTGGTTCAAATCCAATAGTAGGTAGAACTTATTAGATACCAATTACTCCGGTATCTAATAAGTTTTTCTACCCCCCCTTTTTTTTTAGTTGCATCAGAAATGCTATTACAGTTGATTTGACTCAATCCGCAAAACCAAAATATGGTTTATAAACAGAACTTACTTTTTATTGGGGCGCACCAATTAGTTATGAAATTACATTGATAGCCTCGACTCGCGTCCTAGCT